ATCCAAGCAGCAAGGGCGTTAAGGCTTTCTTTTCTTGCTTGAATCAACGGCCTACCAGGTCCCACCCAAGCCCCATGTCTGGGTCATTTACTAGCGTAGCGAAAGTTCCCTGCCGAGAGGAGAAGTGACTTCGGGGCTTAAGGTAGTTCAGTCACCCTCAGGTCATAATAGAGTCTAGTATGGCATCGGTAGGAAGATAATGCAGCTAAGCGCTTCTGAGGCATTTCAGACTTTACTTGCTCTTGCCGATATGATCTTTTCTCCTTTTGAAGAAGTGGAGTTTGCTCCTATCGTAGATAAGAGTGACGGAATTGATAGAGCGGAATCCCTAGCTAGGTTTGAAAGAAGAACTGCAGCTCAATTTGAGATGAAATCTGGCAATAGTACTTTAGAATGATTCAGTGGTATGTTCTGCACCAGATAAGAGAGTTGGGATTGAGCTTTCACTAATAGAAAGAGGCCTCTCGCTTTGATTCAAAAGTTGCTGATTCATGTGCAGCTGAAGTGTCTAGCATCCTTTCTTATGACGGTTCAGGTTGTGCCGGTACCGATTTCTCAACTCGGAGTCTAATTTAGTGGCCTTTCTTTCTTTTTCAGCTATCTCAACTCTTCAAGTCGAGTTAGCCAATGTTTCTTAAAGCAGTACTTCCACTCTTCGTGATCTACGACCAGCCACATGCCACTAGCTCGATGCGGATTCCCGGGATTATTGATTGAATGAAGCTTGCCCTACCTCTTATGCCTGCCTCTCTTCCATATCCTGGTACCTCAACACCTACCGGTTCACCAGTGTAGCTAGCCATTGAATCTACTCGTGAAGAGCCCGAACCGGAGCCAATAGGCGGATATGAAGGACCGCCCGGGATGGGCAGGGGCAAAGGTACGTACTCTATTCCATCAATTCCTGCTGAGCCCTTACATGATAGGGCGGAACGGAACCTAAAAGAGTCAAAGGTCTCACCCGAACGAATAATTAAAATGCAAGATCCGACCAACAATCTAGTTCATACCCGTCTCCCAGGCTTCTTTCTTCATACCCTTACTTGTCTTGTGGATTCTCCCCCCGCTGCTCAACCTGCTGACCTTACTGATAGCGAGTCGGGTCGATGCGAATCGGTCTCTTTGATTAAGACTTTACCCTATCTCAGGTAGCAGCCGCAGCAGTCCGAACCCTAAACAAGTAGGTTAAGCCGGGGAAGAATCTTAGTAGTTGGGAAAGTAAGCGCTTGGCTTGTTCCTGCGTTTGATCTCTTGTTTTGAAGAAAGTAGTCTGTTAATGCCAGCTCTTGCTTGACTGAGTGGTTGGCCCCATGCACTATGCCTGCTGCCTGCTCGTCGAAGTTCAGGGTATATATGGAGAGAAGAGGCGGGTGCTGACGGAGCTGAACGTGGTGATCGCTCTTGCCTTCCGAACTGTTCTTGAATATTTCTATCTGTCTTTTTAGAATAAGAAAGACATGGCAATAGACCAATTCTTTCTATTTTTAAGTAGGTGCTACCGGGTTCCTGCTAGAGTGGGGAATGCGTTTTTTCCTCAAACTCTAGATAAGGTGTAAAAGAAAAGCAGCCCGCCCCCGCTTCGTCAACAAGTGGGCAAGGAGCACTTTTGGCGGGGGATGTTGTGATACATAGGAGGAATTGCATTGATAGGTGAGCAACCCTAACCCCATATCTTGGAATCAGATCGACCCGTAAAAGAAGAAAGAGTCTTCAGGCTCGCAATGAGGCCTCTTCCTGCCTATGCTGCCTTCCTATTAGGCTATGGTATGTCGGAAGAGAGGTGCTAGTTTCTTGCTACTTCTGCACGTGGTACAACCAGATTCCCTTTCTTGTTCACCTCAAGAGCCCCCTCCGAGAGTCAAAGTCTCAAACTGGTTGGTGGAATGCGGGCTATGTCTCTTTCCATCCAATAGAAAAAAGCAGGCTCGCTCATCTGTTGGCTTTCTTTCTCTCTTCAGCTGCAAGGCTCCTTCGCTTTATCTATTCTTCCGTTTGGTCGGAGCTCTCCAAAGATAGGTCCGACCAAACTACAGACTAGAGCAACCGAAGGACCGGGCGTTAAGACTATCCCCCTTTCCGGACTAGTAGCTATTCCTATCCTCGAAGCTAGACTTGTTGCTATTCCCGGCCCAGACTACTCTATTCCTATTAAATCCTAGTAGTAGCTATTCTTATCCTATAAGCTAGACTTGTCACTCTTTCTATGGCTTATACAATCTATAAACTAGTGAGTGCAGGCACTCTCAGGTGAGAGGGCCAAGCGAAGGTAAACCTTATGGAAGGAGTGAGAGGAATGGGTAAAGTCAAAGACAGACAGGACCCGAACTGACTATACAAATAAAGCAATTTAAGTAATTGGATTCCATCTCGAAATAAATCGTTATATCGGTGCAAGGCTGGAAAAGAAGTTAGCCAGAATCGAGGAATAAGAAGGGTTGACCTGTCCATATCGCATTCCCAACCGAAGAGGAAAGCCCCAAGGCAAAGGGAAAGCGACTCTCCCTTCAGCTCACCCGCAAGTCAACAAGAAAGTGAAATCAAGATAGGTAAGCTCGGCAGCAAGTTAGAGTTAGGGGTTGAAAGTTGCTGTTTATATTTGCAAGCTCTCTTCCAGTTTCTTAGCAAGTCAAACAGGGTAACCTAAATCAAGGTAAGCGAGTTCCTAAAGTAAAGAATCATTTCTCAAATTTGAATAGAATAGAGAATCTAATCAAGTTAACATACCATCCTAAAAAGAGTGCGCCCTTAGCTTCACTCGTGCGGACCACGGCTTCCATACTAGTGGGCATCCCGAGCTTCCTGCCCTATGAGAAGAAGGCTTTCAGACTTAAAAAAAGTAAATTAAGGAGATTAAAAGAGCTTTGATTTACGTTAAGAAATAGAGCGTCAGAGGCGAACGGATAGGTGCGCTTCAAGAGCACCGCCTACGAGACAGGACCCTTTACCGTTAAAGGAAGAAGGGGAGTTCCACTATCTGAGTTAGGCCGATATCATTAGATAGGTAGGCGGATCTCCGCTTCTATCCTCCCGGGACTAGAAATATAGCCGCAGGCGATGGCGCAAGTGGAGTGAAAAGCTTTGAGTGGAAGGAAGGTCCTTGTTCAGCTCCGCCTATGAATCTCTTTTTTCAAATAGTGATAAAATTCCCCTGTTCTAGTTCTCACTCTGTTTTGGCCCCAAGCATGACTTAAAGCTTTCCCTTTTTTTCCTAGTCTATAGGTCCAATCTCATCTGCTAGCGCTTCTTCGTTGCTTGGTCGGGACGACTACATAACTAACAAAGTTCGATTTCTTTGAATTGTTCTTCGGGCTTAGGCTTGCAAGTGACTTACTGCTTTTGGCCGTTCTTGCTGTCTTAAGTCGTCCTCTTTCTTTATAAGCTGTTAATTGATTTCGTGCCTGCCCTAAGGCTAAGGGGAGAACTGCATGTCCTACTAGTCGGATAGAAGCCTACCCACCTACCAGCCTACCTTGTTCATATCGAGCCGGACAGGAGAGACACTCTTAAAAGTTAATAGATGCAATTCCTTTTATAAGCTTGAAAATAGGCGCTGTAAATCAATTCAAATAGATAGGGGAGTTCCGAACCAGCAGCAAGCCCTTTCTAATGTCCTAGGCGAAGGCAGTGCAGGTGAAACCCCAATAGATCCCATTTTTTTTATCGCTCCACATAGCTCACGACCCGGCACGAATAAATCTTTTAGATGGGCGGATGCGAATCTGGATCTATCAACGGAGCAATTCCATTCAAGTCGTAGCCGTGTCTGACCCCCTCAATCTTTCTTTCCGGAGTGAGTCAGGCGGCAAAGCCTTTAATCCTGATAAAAGAAAGAGTTTTACCAAAATACACCTATAACAAGCAAGTATCCATAAATGGAATCGGTTTGAGTTAATTACTTACTTACCGCAGTCAAAGCCAATAGGCAAAGTCAGGTCAAGAGAGAGTCTCTTTCCGATTAGTGCATCTCGCACTTCCAATTCATTCCGAGTTAGAAAAAGCAAGGGATTCGTGAAAACATAAAGAAGAGCCGTTCCGCTAGGAGGATTTCCTTACTGTTAGGCGGGCTTGCTTGCAGCTCTCCTTAATTTCACAAAGAAAAGAATTGAGTGGTTTTTGCTCCTTGCCCTTAGTGAAGCGAGTGGCTTCTGCTCTCCTATTTAGCATTTGTGAGCGGCTTTCGCTTCTCTTCTTTGAAATCTAGATCTTCTCTTTCTGTGTCTATCAATCTTCCTGCCCCAAGCCCCTGTTGTCTCTAGCGCTTGATTGTTTGATAGAGACCGACCCGCTTTCATAAGCACTTGTTGGCAAGTTCAGAAGAAGGCTTTGAGGGGAACTAACTCGATGTGGCTCCGGTTCAGTACTGCCTCTCGCTTAAAATCTCTTCCAGCTGAGTTGCACTAAGAGGCTGCGTCTGGAACTAAAGATAATTTGAGTGACTACATGCGAAAGCTTTTGCTTCTTCCTTTCCGAATCTATTCAAAAACAAGTGGCAAGTAGCTCTCCTTTTTTTCCTTTTGTTCAGGATTAAAGGAGACGTAGGGCAGGGAAATCTCTACTTCTAGTAAATGAATGGGCTATTCCTCTTTCTCAATGCAAGCCAACTCATAAAGTAAGGATTCAATCGTGCTCTCCTTGCTAGCTTAACACGACCCAAGAAGAAGAATAAGAATGGGATAAACAAAGACAAGCTTGTGATTGGAGTGAAGGATAGAGGCTAATTACAGTCATAAACCAGCTACTAAGTCTCCGTTGAGAATTCATGCTTTTTTCTTCTCACTAAGACTTTCTTTGAGCTTAACCTTCTCACTAGTAGATAGATATTCGAACTACTGAAGTAGCTAACAACCCCGTTCTTGAGTTCTATCCAATAGAACCTTTGCTAAAGTTCAAAGTCCATTTTGTTTGAAAAAAGTCTAATTCCAGAATGCGAAGTAAGTGAAACGCTACCTTCTCCCAGTCCAAAGATTTCTAGAGTTTTGGTGAGAATACCTAGGAGACCCGATTAAGCGTAGGAATTAGTGCTGGAATATTTTTAAGCAGAAAATGAAAAGTAGCCCCAAGCTGATGAATAAGCTCGAGATAGCCAAGATGGATGGAGTAGGGCTAGTCTAAGACAAGACAGACCGATCTCTATTCTCCTGCTCGCGTTTACAAGGTTTCCCACTCACTCTATTGAGTTACAGCCCTTGTTGGGTTCTGCAAGGAAGCATCTCGATAGGTCCGCAACCTGTGCTGTGGTTGATGCCCCACCCGAGCTCTAATTCCATACTCGATTTGCCGGTTCTTCGTCCGAGCGGCCCCCGGAGGATGCGGGAAGCCAATGATAGGAGTGGTTAACTGGACTCTCTTCGAAGGATTTCAACCTTGATGCCCTATCCGTGGCGACGCCTAACCCGCTTTAGTAGGGACGGATTGAAATACCCCATCATAGCACGGGATCATCGTCTATAGTGGGTTCAGCAGGGAACTATTGCAGCTTGCAGCTTTCCACCTATATGGATTGTTTGAGCGTAAATAGACACGATCTTCGTTCGGCACGCGTCCAGTCCAAACACAGTCTTGTTCCTATAGCTCTCCTCTCTGGTTGCGCGTTCAACAACTACAACCTTAACACTGCGCTCCGAGGCCACTTTGACTGCTGCCAAATCCTTCTTTTAATGGAGGATCTTCATCCCGACCATTAGATCCTTCTTCTTCTAAGTCTTAGGCAGCTATGGTGGAAAACAAAGCTCTCTTAGCAACGTACGGTACACTGAAAACCAACCCAATCTCGATGAGAGAAGCAAAACTTAGACTTCGCCAGAGAGAGAAATTCCACTCGCTTCTACGACTCCGCGCTCTGGTGCCCAAGGTTGAAAATCCAGCTTCTCCCGACCAATACAGGCCAATCTCCCTCACCAACTTCTTTTAGAAGATTATAGCTAAGCAACAGGAGCAAGAAAACGTATGCAGCAAGAAAACGGCTGTACCGCTAGCAAGAAAACGCAATTATTTAGTAAAGGGCGTGAGCAATTAACACGAACTGGGGCTGGTAGCGCTAGCGCGCTCTACCGTTGTTTGTTCGCTTTATCGTATGCCGTTGCTTAGGTTCATCAGAGCCTGTGAGAAAAGGGAACTTCCTAGCTAGTGGTTCCGGAGATCTTGATCCCTACCTCGCTGAAATGCGAAGATTCAAGATAAGATTACTAAGCCGGGTTAAGGAGTTACGAGGTCGACCTTGAAGCAAGGATTAGTCGTTCATCTCCGGGTAAGGGAGTGCTTTCATATGAGGATTCACCTCTGAAACTCGAAAGAGGGTCCTACCGAATCGCCAGAGCTGTTGCCGACCGTGCTTCACTCCACCTCGCTTCCTTCCCCAGATGATTTAGCCTACTCATTGACCAGTGACTTCGGCATCGAGACACTGACTCCCAGATCAACTAACCACTCTTTGTAAGGCAGAGCGACTTTCTGATCCCTAATGACAATATCGTCACCAGTGGGATTGGGGCTATGAGTTGAACTGAACTAGACCTGTAATCAAAACTGTGGACATGGGTTAACTCCTATCCTGTAGGGACTGACTTGACTATCCCACATTGAATCGACAACAAGGTTCTTTCCTTTCAAAGATTGCTGCTTGAAACGAAGTCTGACTCTTCCGGATACGCAACGCCGGCCGATAGGTTAGCTACTGGCTTGTTTAAACCAGGGGAGAAGCGTCTACCCTTCAGGGCTCCAATCAAAATGGAGTAGCGACTGCTATGAGAACTAGGTTGATTCTGAAAATGATCTCATTTTGCTAATCCTTGCTACTACTTGGCATCCTCTTACTTGGCCTACGTTCCCAGGGCGTCTGTCTCCTTCTTGGTTTTCGAAGGTTAGGCTTGAGTTCAGAGACGGGACGGAGAGGGGCGAGAGCGAGTTGCTTGAAAAGGTTACGCGCGAGCGATGGTTATTAGAAACCGAATGAGAGCCTGTTCGTTCATGAGCACATGAAACTCGTCATTTACATCTATGTTTCGAACAAATAGAGTTTAGACGAATCCAAGCCCCAAGCCTATTGAATAGCCGTCCAACGAATGAAACGAATCCCTGTGACGGTTCGAGCTACATCAGACTACACGGGGCAGGTCATACTATACTATAAGTAGGCGTCGGCCAGAAGGAAACCAACTGTGATTATTGGAAGTCACAAGGTTCGAAGACCTCCCGCCCTGACATCTTCTCTTTTGCCTTAAGAACGGTCCATTGCCTTTGGACGACTAAGTCAGCTCGAATCTCTTTCTCAGCCAGTGACTAATCTCCCCGAACCGTGCAACGCGCCACTGGGAAAGCACATCGAACTATAATGAGTAGGGCCTGCTGAAGGAAAGCAATCAATTCACATAGTAGGAAAGCGCTGCTATCAATCTTCATAGGCTAAGGCTAGTCAGCTATCAATCGCGAGCCATCCGTCTGTCTTTGACTTTACCCATTCCCCTCACTCAACTATGAGGTAGTCTCTATCTGTTGAATCGGAACCATAATAAAAAAAGTGAGTCTGAACCACCGGCACTGAAATCAGTAACTATATTCGTAGCTTGGCCTCGTTCCACACCTCCGGTTTATAAAAGAAGTCTTCTTCATAGGCCAAATCTGAATCGCGAAAGCCAAAGACCAATTGATTGCTTGCTGACAGGCTAGTCTTTATCGTGGACTCGGGATTCTTATCTACAGGGTATGAACTTCTCTTTCGTACTCTCTTCTGTCCAAGATGATTCAATAGCTTTCAGGATGAAACTAAGCCTAGGCAAAACAATGGAATGTATTCCCCCCGATCCAGCTCCAGTTCCTTTGGTTGAGATTGACGGGTCCTAAGTCGAATAAGACAGGGCGAACTCCAGCTCCAGCTGCGATTGATTGATTCCCCTCTTTTGCCTGCCTTTCGCCGACCACTAAGGCGGATGGGATCGGAAGCTCCTGATTCCAATAGTTAACAGGGCTGTGGCAGGCGAGTCTGCTTTCCCTTAATTAAGCCAACTCGCATCTCTTGCTCTTGGAAGTGCTTCCCGGTCCTTCTCTCAGTCGACGAGCTATTCCACACTGAGTGAATCACATCCATCCATTACGGCTTGAACTGACTTTCCGGTATGTAGCTCTGAACGAATTCTTCCATTCACTCTGCAACTTCCTTCTGCCTTATTTGCTCCGACATCAACCAACCCGAGGACGAGGAACTAGTAGCATCCCTTATCACCTATAAAACACTAACTATAGTATAGCTGCTTCATCTCATAGTTAACTGCCCGAGGCCTTAATTTGACTTCTTGCACTACAAACGATTACAGTCATTCCTTATATTGAGAAATCGGTTGTTTCCGTTAAAGTCTAGCTCTACACGAAACGGGGATTGATGAAGAACAGCTCCTTCATACTTTAAGCCAGAAGGATTAACAAATTCTGGCGCCCAGCCCCTTCAACAATATATGAAGAGTTACAGCCCCTTACTCTATTAATGGAATGAAAACCTGAGGGGGTTACCGCGTTCTGTTCTTCTTCACTTTCAAAGAACCTATTTTGATGGAATCCAATGTTGAATATACAAAAGGCTTTTGATGCCATCAATCCCATGTTGTTCAAGCGCTACTCTTATATAGCTATTTTCTCTTAGGCCACTCTTTCTCAATAGAATATATAGGGACGAACTTCACTTTAGCTAGCCGAAGCCAGCAGCAGTTCCATCTCCAGATCGTGATCGATACCCATGCCCAGCATCAGAACCTGCGGCTTGCCTTGCCCCGGCATCCCTTACAACGAGAGACTGACTCTGCTCCTACGGAAGCACTAGGATAGAGGTACAACGGACGATAAGAACCGTATCGGACGTTACATCTATCTATAGTCCTCTCGTCCGGTAGTATGATAAAAGAAAGAGAACGACTTCTTTAAATAGAGGAGGAACTCATAAAAAGCAAAAGAGGAAGCCTTGGTTGAGCTATAGACGTTGCTAACGAGCTAACCTAACTAATAGAATCTCTTCCCATCTTGTGGTGTATTCGTTTGTAGTGGTCATTCCTATCTGACCGAGTTGCTAGTAGGAAGCTAGGCTATTGAACTAACAGAAGATAAGCGCAGCGGATGATATGCAGCGGACGATCTTCTTCTTCTTTTGCTCCCTTTTGTCGAGTTATAGCTTTCGCTTCTTCAGATCCTGATCCTTAATCAGAGGAGATCGCTTTACTTTAAAAGTAGCATTGGCAGGACCAAGAGACTCCCATTCAACGCTGGGGGGCTTTCGCCGATCATTCATAAAGAATTCTTTCTTATTTATGCAATTCGATGATTCAATTTCTTGTGGAAAAGACTAGCGCAATGGCTTAAGGCATTTCATTGGCAGTTTGGTCCTAACAAATTATGCTTCTTGCTTGGGAGAGGAGAACTTCCACCAAGCAATAGAAGAGTTGGCTAACCCAATGATTGAGCTAGCTTCTAATCCATTTCAATCTCATCTTACATAGCAGAAGTTGTGGGTTCATCCCTGGATGCAGGCAATGCCGCCACATCTCCCTGTGAAAGAAGGTTACGCAGCTGATTCGGTTAATCACATGTCAGAGGCATCTATCTAAATCGCACATGTCAGAACAAGACCTAGGGATCCGGTGGCACCAGGAGCGGGTAGCCGAGTTGAGATCATTCCGTTAAGACACAACAACTTTTACAGTAAACATGCATCCGCCCAGCGCCCCCTCCTTACGAATGGTTACGGGACTAGAGCGAGTCTCTTTTTCTTTGCAAGAATAGGTCTGAGCCTGATGACATTCCTGCTTTCCTTGCCATGTCCAACTAAAGTTAAAGTTAATCAACTGCAAGGAGGAATCGGCCTTTTTTCTACTATGAATTTGCGCCGGAAACCCCGAAATCATTTGCCCTGAACTGGTGAAAGGAATAGGAGGACTTTTCCATCGGTGGAAGTAGGGATTTAAGCACAGTTGTGATTCCGCTTTCATGTCTTGGATTGAGCTTTCACTCCTGCCCTAATCCACGCAATGACATTTGAGGAAGAAGTCTCATTGGTACCCCAGCACAACCGATTCTTCTTCTCCCCTTTCTCCTGCCCTTCCCCAAGTCTCCGCTATCATGATGTAGAGGTAGGGGGCCAAACCAACCCCTTGGCGGATGCCTCTTTCCGTTCGCTGGGTCTCCCCATTCATTAGGACAGACAGCCATACTATACTGTACACGCCCCGATCCACTTGGTCCAGTCCGCTGAGAAAGTGACGCTTTCTATAAATAAATTAGGATTAATTCCCTGTTAACTCTATCGAAGTAGCTTTCCACATCCAACTTGATTATCATCTATAACTTGAAAGCAAAGGCCATCTTAGCCCGCAAAAAGATCTAAAACTGGATTTCCAGGAGAATAATCCTTCTTGGGTCATCAAATTGGGATTCCCATATCTATATGAGCAGAGCATAGAGTCGTTGAACTTGTCTATAATTGGTAATAGTTGGCCTTACTCCATGAAATTACTATTAGCTCTCGCTTGCTTTGGATATAGGGGGCAGGCAGCCATCATGGTTGGTTGGACTTAGCCAGTTCATTGCCAGTACATTCTTTCTAGAATAGAAGATCTCCTTTGATTCATTAGTTGAGATACCGATCTCTATAAGAGTCTTATTACCAACCTGCTCAACTCATTCCATAAAGAAAGAGATAGCCTGATCAAGCTGGCCCCAAATAACCGCTACGCTAGCTCCACCCGACTGTCCTTCTACCCGAATCGAAATGATCGGGATAAACTGCACACACACACTAGTAGGAAGAATGGCTCTTCTCAGAAAAGAGGAAGCCTGTGCTTGAACCCAATCAAGTAGTCCCCGTTTGGTCGGCCCTAGCACCCAGCAAGAAAACGTATGTACTAACACAATTAACGAAAACTGGGGGTAGGGAGCTAATCCCTTGCTTATTCCTTCCTCCACCTCTGCTTTCCTCCATCGGACCCCACCACCTCGTAAGGGCGTTGAGATCAAGCATGAGCCTCTCCGAGCCGGGAGCAGTTGATCCGTATACGTATACTTCGGAATGGAAACTAAACCTTAATAAATAGATTGACCTTGGGGGAGAGAGCTGAAAGGTGTGCACTGAAAGGGGTGGGGACCTGCCAGCGTGGATATTATAGGTATAAATGAATGAAACTGGAATTTGCAAGCAAAAAGATAGTCAGTCTCACTCGAATTCTCAGCTTTGAACCTTTGATCTGGGGCCCTCGTTCTATCCACTAACCATGTAAAAAAATGATGGGTGGAATGGCGCTGTAGGAACCGGTCGGATTCGAACCGACGAATAGAAGTTTTGCAGACTCATGCCTTAGCCACTTGGCTACGGTTCCCTATCAATTCCATGTCTTTCCCCCTTGTCCGACTTTGCTTCACAGGGTCAGTACGTATATCAGACGGAATGCTTTGGGAGGAAGGGCACGGCACGCACAGGTGGAGATTTATTTTCATAAAGACTCTCTAAAACTTGAGAATCTAAGAGTTCTCCTTACCTGAACCTTTTCCGTGGCGACAGTATAAAGAAGCATTTAGGGATTTTTTTATGATCCATGATTACACACACAGTTGATCAAGCCTCTGAAACCGGACTCTTTCTTCCCTCTCGATTCCATCCATATCCCGAACCTTCAATCTGAATGATCTGGAATTCCTTTCCAATTCCGTATATCCACTAATGGGGACGGACCGGGAGGGAAGAGATCCGCTTACTTTTTCTCTCCATCTCCAGAAAAAAAAGCCTTTTGTGCTCTGTCCTTCACTCCAGTGTATCATCCTTTCCTTTAGAGTTGTTATTAATATTAGGCTCACCCGGCGGGGGACAAAGAGATTATAGTCAATCAAATGTAGTTTTTGTTAATTCCTCGTAATTTATTGTTTGATTTTCTTATTCTAATGAATAAGATTATTATTAACGACTGGGACACCAAGGGACTAGCACCTACTTCCCTGAGACATTGATTTCTCAATTCGAGCAACTTTCACTACTTTTTTTTGATTCGAACCCTGCATTCTTTTAGGTGTAGTGTAGTCAGCTGCCGGAACGGAATGGAAACTCAACCGGAGAAGTGCTACAGGTTTCATTCTTTATAGTTCCGTTCCGTCAAGGCACTCTTGCGCACTTCCGTTTTCTACGCTGGGAATGAATGAGATAGGGCCCGCGACTTCTGGCGTGACGGACCAGGACTCTAACCAACTTAGCGATTTCCCGCCGAAACGCTCTCTCAATGAGAGCTCATACTACTAAAAAAAAGGAAAGGTGGCAACCTTGAATTTACTTTTGAAGCAACTGTTAAAGACTGAAAGACCGCTTTCTTACTAGAAGGTAACAGCACTGACGGTCACTTAGCCAACCTTTTAGATTGAATACAGTCACTAAGCTAGTCACCTCACCTCTCTTTCTTACCCGAACTGACAACCCTTCTTTCTCGCTCGGCCTAATAGAGTTGCGCTTTCTTAGTACATTGCTTTTCATTACCAACCTG